TTCATTGGCTTCGGATTAGTAGAATAATTCGGAATAGTGGCCAAGATCTTGGGAAAATCCAAGTTAATGATCAATAGGTTTGGATAAATAATTTAGGAAAGATATTCTCATACTGACACAATATAAGGACAAGTATATGCGAAATCTATCCCTTTTTAGTTAAAAGTTTTCTTCGAATCCAACCTTTCCCTTTAAGGAATTTAATTGGTTAGCATAATATAATATCTAATAAATAGAAAATCGAATAGTGGATAATCTGTTATGAGAGAAAGAAAACATTCTTTGAAGAATCAAGATTCGTAATCAATCCTTGCCTTGTTTGTTGGATTAGGTCTAACTTTCTTGACTAAACTGCAAGCGTGGAACTTTACGAGATGAAATAGGGAAAGACAGAAGATAGAACTTAAAAGGATAATTGAAGTGACTCGTCTTCGAATCAACTTTAGTTGGGGTTCGAAAAAGGAATAAAAATAAAGTAAATTCAAGGAAGAGCTTTCCTTTTTTTAAGGGGCCCCTTGCTCGGGGGGTCGTGGAATGCTTTTCTTCTCCTCTTATTCCATATGGAATACAATCAGTTAAAATAAGAAGGAATAGGGGAATATTCGACTGTTTCAATTCTTTATTTATCTTATATTCCAAAATTCTCCCGAAAATCCAATTTAATTTTTCAATGGGGTTAGATGATCTAGTTCTTAATATTATTACTTTAAAGAACTGACAGATTCCACAACAAATCTCTTGATTCGGAATTAGAGACTCATGTCCCATCTGATGAATCGATTTTCTTTTACACTTCTGTATCTCACTCTATCTTGTTTTTTAGTATTATCTAAAATAACCGATGAATTATGAATTTTCCATAACTTAGGTAAGTGCTTTACCAACATATGTAGTGTAGTAAAAAAATAAATGGAATTTAACCCTTTCATGCTTACTATAACTAGTTATTTCGGTTTTCTACTGGCTGCTTTAACTATAACCCCAGCTCTATTTATTGGCTTGAACAAGATACGTCTTATTTGAAATGAATTGAATGAATAAGTCAGAAAATAAAAATCTTTCTTTTGGATTCCTGGTATTCTACGACTCTTTTCCACACTAATTATCAATTCTTTTCTTGGTCATTGAGATTCGTGGATAATTTAGACTACTATTTAGGGATAGATCGTACCTCTTTTTTTTTATCCCCTCGAACAAATCGAAATGATTGAAGTTTTTCTATTTGGAATCGTCTTAGGCCTAATTCCTATTACTTTAGCGGGATTATTCGTGACTGCGTATTTGCAATACAGACGTGGGGATCAGTTGGATCTTTGATTGAGTAATATTTCTTTTTTGATTGACCTCCTCCAGACCAGAGAGGAGGTCAAATTGGAGTTGCAATTCAACTTTGTTTTGTTAAGTTATTTTACTCTGCTTCGACATAAGATAGATGGAATCACGCTCTGTAGGATTTGAACCTACGACATCGGGTTTTGGAGACCCGCGTTCTACCGAACTGAACTAAGAGCGCTTTCATTCAAAAAGAAAACCCTTTTCTACTCCTAACGTGTCTCACGTACGTATAGTATCCACAAATTCAAGTTATACCCACTTTAATTGATCTCCTCGCTACTGCCCATAAAGAAGAAAGAAGTAATAGGTAGGGATGACAGGATTTGAACCTGTGACATTTTGTACCCAAAACAAACGCGCTACCAAGCTGCGCTACATCCCTTTTCCAAATTGTTGTATAATGGCATTGTACACAATTCCTGTCTTGTTTTCCACATCGTAATTTTCTTCTCTTTCTCTATCTATATAGAACCTTCTTGTCATTTCTTCTTTTTGGTCTCATATAATCAAGGAATGGTATACATCTAAAATCCTATCTAATTTCACCTATAAAAGAAAGATTACTATTCCTTGGTAATGTATAGGAAGAAGGGGTCATCTTTTTCTTTTTTAGGGGTAGGAAAATCTCGTCTATACCGTTCATTCGTTCATTCTATATATAGAATATTGATTTTGTTTTTTTAGTTAGGAATTTCGCCTAAACAAAAGAAATACAAATGATCTTGGGCAAGAGTATCTGATCATATATGTATTCCAATAAGGAAGGAGGATTTTCAATGCGGGATATAAAAACATATCTCTCTGTAGCGCCCGTGCTAAGTACTCTATGGTTTGGGGCTTTAGCAGGTTTATTGATAGAAATTAATCGTTTATTCCCAGACGCTTTGTCATTCCCTTTTTTTTAATTCTAGTTATTGCTATGCGAGGAATTCTTCGTGACATGACGCAAATTTTCCCTTTTTCAATCCTTTTTTTTTTAGTATAGGAAGGAAAAAGAAAGAAAAGATGGATTGGGTTGAACCTCAGAGTCATGAAAAATTCGGCAAATCCCATTTTGGAAAACAGAAATTCAATCAAAAGCGGTATCCAAGCTAAGTCAGGCCTCAGAAATCAGAGCATAGAAAGAGGCTGGGCTGGCTACTTAAATGAAAGGATTTCGAAGCAAAATCCTTGCTAATTCGACAAGGATTGTATTCTTTAATTATTTCTCTATTTTTTATTACTTAATTTAAGAATTTAAAAAATTTTTTATTCGAATGGATTTTATTCTTCTTCTTGGGATTTTTTATTCTTCTTCTTGGGATTCAAAATAGAAGAATAACAGAATAAGTAGAAGAATTAAGTTAAGTCAATCCAAAAAAGAAAGGAGGTTCATGGCCAAGGGGAAAGGTGTTAGAATCAGAGTTATTTTGGAATGTATCAGTTGTGTTCGAAAAGGTGCCAATGAGGAATCGACGGGGATTTCTAGATATAGTACTCAAAAGAATCGCCACAATACACCCGGACAATTAGAATTAAAAAAATTTTGTCGTTATTGTCGCAAGCATACGACTCATGACGAAATAAAAAAATAGGAGCATCGTGTGTTCGATCTTTCCAAAGAACAGATTTAATATATAGAACATAGATAGAATACAAAATACAAATCAATTCATTTGATTTCAGGTAGATATTATTTCATATGTATAGAGGGTATTCATATACTATATATGAATCAAATAATAATATGAATCAAATAATATATGGACCAAAGAAAGACTACTTCTTCTGGATCCAAAATTAATAAAATAAAGAAATCCATTTTTTTTTTCAAATTTAAAAATAAAGAATAAATCATGTATACATCTAAACAACCTTTTCATAAATCTAAGCAAACTTTTCATAAATCCAAGCAAACTTTTCATAAATCCAAGCAAACTTTTCGTAAATCCAAGCAAACTTTTCGTAAATCCAAACAACCTTTTCGTAGGCGTCCTCGGATTGGCCCGGGGGATCGAATTGATTATAGAAACATGAGTTTAATTAATCGATTTATTAGTGAACAAGGAAAAATATTATCGAGACGAATAAATAGATTAACCTTGAAACAACAACGATTAATTACTCTTGCTATAAAACAGGCTCGTATTTTATCTTTCTTACCATTTCGTAACTATGAGAATGAGAAGCAATTTCAAGCCCAGTCAATTTCAATAATTACTGGTCCTAGACCCAGAAAGAATAGACATATTCCTCAATTAACGCAAAAGTTCAATTCCAATCGAAACTTAAGAAACTCCAACCAGAATTTAAGAAACAACAATCGGAACTTAAGTTCCGATTGTTGATGTTTTATTCGAAAGGGCCAGACCTATATAAAGAAAGTAATCCAGTTTTGATTCTTGTGTTTGTTATAAGAAAGAAAAATGGGGAAGAATAAATAGTTTTTTTATTTATTGCAACATGCTCGTTGATTCCTACCACTTAATCTTAATTTATTGTATCTTCCCGGAGTTCCCTCTCCGGGAATTCGGTTTTAATTATTCCTGTATATTACTTTTTTATCCATTTAATTGAGGATCTTTATTTTATTGGAAATCGTGTAAAGATTATTTGGATTTGATACAGCTACTTGTGCAAGCATTTTACGATTAAGAATCAATTCCTTCTTGTACAGATTGTGTATTAATTTACTATAACTATCGAATACTTTATATATCCGCGTTGCTGCGTTTATCCGAGTGATCCACAAACGACGAAAATCCCTCTTTTGCCTGCCTCTATCTCGATGAGAGGAAACAAAAGCTCTTCTTACTTGTTGAGTAATCATTCGATTAAGTCTTAAATGAGCCCCTCTAAAGTTTGAGGCAAATGAACGCATTTTTGTTCGTCGTCTCCGAGCTATATATCCTCGCGGAACTCTGGTCATTGAATCAAATTAACCTTAATGAATAACTAATGATTTCTCTTCTTTTAGCCATCCTTTTTCCCATTAATAACAAAACGAATTATTCCGATATATAAAATATTAATTCCAATGGCTTTTGCTACTGTAACCTTCCCAACCACGATTTTTTATTCTATTCTCTTCAGTTATTTCGCATAGAAATAACAAATTCTAACGATACTCAAAAAAATAGTGGGTTCCATCGTTTCTATGGTTCCCTTTTAAACGGTGAGGCCCTCTCTATACACCGGAGCCCTTTCTTTCATTTCATCAAAAGGTATTGTGAACTTGTATAGTTCACATTCTTTGGCTCTACCTATCCATTATAGAGTAAATAGCTCTTTTCACAATAAGAGTTATCCATACAGTGACGGCATTTAATTATGAAAGTTGGCTAAGTAGCTGACCCTGTTAGTCCGTTCTTTTAAGATAAAGGAGCATAAGCCTTTTTCTTTTTATTACTATTTCCTCCGCTTAATGGATAACCATTTTCTACCAATGGGGGAATTGCTTCTTAATTTCCAATTTAGATGATTGGATTTGCACCAAAGGAAACCAGAAATTCCATATACCATAGAAATCTAGGATAGAGAAGCTCTATCCTATTCATTGGTACCGATCATGGATACTTCAAAAATTGTCTTATTTGTTTGAACTCATGATCTGAACGAGTCGCACATACACCCTAGCACATGTTCCTCGACGCTGAGGACATCCCTTAAGCGCGGGCGATTTTCTAGCATTTCGTATTGGCTGTCTTGCGTTTCTAATAAGTTGTTTAACCGTTGGCATGTCGTATGTATATAGAAAAAAAAAAGGATTGGTTTAGATCGATCTTAACCTGATGATTGATCATCATGAAGTATTTCTATTTTCTATTAAATCGCAGAAAACCTGAATTTAGGTTTGAAATAAATTTACAAGAAATCCGGCCACTACCAATCCTTAAACATTTCTGGAAACCACACTGGATCAGTATCGCAGTGCTCGTCAATCATTTCATCCCCTACAATATCGACAAGTCCATAAGCTTTGGCTTCGTCTGCTGACATAAAAACATCCCTTTCCATGTCTTCGGATACAACCCAAAAAGGCTTGCCTGTTCTTAGGGCATAAACCCTTGTGATCATTTCGCGAACTTTGTGTAACTCTTCCACTTCTAGTAAAAATTCTGGTGTCCTTGCCCGATAATAAGCACTAGCAGGTTGGTGAAGCATAATCCTCGCGTGAGGGAATGCTATACGCTTGGTGGGTTCGCCTCCAAGCAGAATGAAGGATGCCATGGACGCAGCCATTCCGAGGCATATTGTATATATATCTGGTGTCACCGTTTGCATCGTATCAAAAATCGCCATTCCTGAGATTAGCCACCCGCCTGGGGAGTTTATAAACAAAAAAATATCGCTAATTCCATCTTCTATACTGAGATATACCATGAGACCTGTAATATGATTCGTGACCTCGCAACGAATCTCTTGACCTAAAAAAAGTGTCCTTTCTCGATACATAACATTGTATAAGTCAACCCAAGTCGCTTCTTCATCTCCGGGAATCCGGTAAGGTACTTTTGGAACACCAATGGGCATATTAGATTAATATTATTAAATTTAAGTAAGAAAACTACACTTTAATATGGAAACGTAAGAATGGAAGAGAAAGAAAGAATCCGCAGTTTATTGTCTTCATTTTTTTTTTCTTATTCTATATGAATACTATAGATTCTATTAATACGTAGATTGAAATAATACATATAAGGAAGGTAAGACAGATTGAATAAAGAAAAAGGAATCGGTGATTGGAATGATAAACAAAGAGGGATAGGGATCTATTCTTCGTTTTTTCCAAATAGGCCAAGCTATCCATTGCATATTGGCACTTATCGAGTATAGAATAGATCTGCTTCTCTTTCTTCTTACGAACAGAATTGGCTTCTTATTTTTAATGGAATGAAATAAATATTCACGCTTTCTGACACAGAATCCCCTAGAGGGGTTAGGTACATAGGATATAGATAGTCTTTTCCAATGCGATAAAATAAAGCGACATCGTGTCTATTTTTCTTTGCTAAAGGGGTATTTCCATGGGTTTGCCTTGGTATCGTGTTCATACTGTTGTATTGAATGATCCGGGTCGATTGCTTTCGGTGCATATAATGCACACAGCTTTAGTTTCTGGTTGGGCCGGCTCGATGGCTTTATATGAATTAGCGGTTTTTGATCCCTCTGATCCTGTTTTGGATCCAATGTGGAGACAAGGTATGTTCGTAATTCCCTTCATGACTCGTTTAGGAATAACCAATTCGTGGGGTGGTTGGAGTATTTCAGGAGGAACTGTAACGAATCCGGGTATTTGGAGTTATGAAGGTGTGGCAGGTGCGCATATTGTGTTTTCTGGCTTGTGTTTCTTGGCAGCTATCTGGCATTGGGTATATTGGGACCTAGAAATATTCTGTGATGAGCGGACAGGAAAACCCTCTTTGGATTTGCCCAAGATCTTTGGAATTCATTTATTTCTTGCAGGGGTGGCTTGCTTTGGCTTTGGCGCATTTCATGTAACGGGTTTGTATGGTCCTGGGATATGGGTGTCCGATCCTTATGGACTAACTGGAAAAGTACAAGCTGTAAATCCAGCGTGGGGTGTAGAAGGTTTTGATCCTTTTGTTCCGGGGGGAATAGCTTCTCATCATATTGCTGCGGGTACATTGGGCATATTAGCGGGCCTATTCCATCTTAGTGTCCGTCCGCCTCAACGTCTATACAAAGGATTACGTATGGGCAATATTGAAACTGTACTTTCCAGTAGTATCGCTGCTGTTTTTTTTGCAGCTTTCGTAGTTGCCGGAACTATGTGGTATGGGTCAGCAACTACCCCAATCGAATTATTTGGGCCTACTCGTTATCAGTGGGATCAGGGATACTTTCAGCAAGAAATATATCGAAGAGTTAGCGATGGGTTAGCCGAAAATCTTAGTTTATCAGAAGCTTGGTCTAAAATTCCCGAAAAATTAGCCTTTTATGATTATATTGGTAATAATCCGGCAAAGGGGGGATTATTCAGAGCAGGCTCAATGGACAACGGGGATGGAATAGCTGTTGGATGGTTAGGACATCCCGTCTTTAGAGATAAAGAAGGACGCGAGCTTTTTGTACGCCGTATGCCTACTTTTTTTGAAACATTTCCGGTTGTTTTGGTAGATGAAGAGGGAATTGTGAGAGCGGACGTTCCTTTTAGAAGAGCAGAATCCAAATATAGTGTTGAACAAGTAGGTGTAACGGTGGAGTTCTATGGTGGCGAACTTAATGGAGTAAGTTATTCTGATCCTGCTACTGTAAAAAAATATGCGAGGCGTTCCCAATTAGGGGAAATTTTTGAATTAGATCGGGCTACTTTGAAATCGGATGGTGTTTTTCGCAGCAGTCCAAGGGGTTGGTTCACTTTTGGTCATGCTACCTTTGCTTTGCTCTTCTTTTTTGGACACATTTGGCATGGCGCTAGAACCTTGTTCCGAGATGTTTTTGCTGGTATTGATCCAGACTTGGATGCTCAAGTGGAATTTGGAACATTCCAAAAAGTTGGAGATCCAACTACAAGGAGACAAGCAGTCTGATACCACATTGCTATGGTATCTTTCATCTCTCTTTTTTGATTTGACATGGGAAACATCTCCCATCCTTTCTTTGACTCTTTTTCTTTCTTTATCTTTATATGGGAAAAGATCCCAAATGACAAATGAATAGGTGTGGAAGTTATAATTGTAAATAAACCACGATCGAATCTATGGAAGCATTGGTTTATACGTTCCTTTTAGTTTCGACTTTAGGGATAATTTTTTTCGCTATCTTCTTCCGAGAACCACCTAAGGTTCCGACTAAAAAAATGAAATAATTTCATTGAAGTAAGAAGTCTCCCAGATGGGGAGACTTCTTACTTCAATTAGTCCCCGTGTTCTTCGAATGGATCTCTTAATTGTTGAGAGGGTTGCCCAAACGCGGTATATAAGGCATACCCAGTAAAGCTTACAAGTAAACCAGATATGGAGATGGCGACTAAAGTTGCTGTTTCCATTTTTATAGAATTTCAAGATTACAATGGATCTACGAAAAGATCTTGTATTTACAACTACAACGGAATAGTATACAAAGTCAACACCAATGATTAAATAGAATTTATGGCTACACAAACCGTTGAAGATAGTTCTAGACCTGGGCCAAGACGAACTCGCGTAGGTAGTTTATTGAAACCCTTGAATTCGGAATATGGGAAAGTAGCTCCGGGTTGGGGGACTACTCCTTTTATGGGGGTCGCAATGGCTTTATTCGCGATATTCCTATCTATCATTTTAGAAATTTATAATTCTTCTGTTTTACTGGACGGAATTTTAATGAATTAGGTTTCTACTAACTAAAACTACGAAGTCATTGTTTTTCCATCCAAAAAAGCCTTTCTACTTTAAGCTATACATTTCTAGACATTCTGGTAGTTCGACCGTGGAATTTTTTTGTTTTGGTATCTCTGGAATATGAGTGTGTGACTTGTTAGAATGGATCCTATTGATAATACATAGAAAGGGCCTGTTATCTCTATCAAGATGATTCTAATTCGTCGGATATTTTTTATTCTAGTATCTGGAACACGAAATAGATAGAGTGGATCAAGAAAAAAAATGGAACTATGATTCATACTCACTATTCAGACCTCGCAACCAGACTGAAAAAAATTCAAGTAGTTTTTAATAAAAAAAGAAATTTTCTTCCTTCCAATTTTGTTTGCCCAAAAGACAACTTTTTTTTTTCTCGATTTTGTCGAGTTATTACACGGATTCAATAAATGATCATCAAGCGGTTCTTATTCGAAGAACCCTTGCCTTTTGGTTAGCTTGAGACTCAATCATCGTGGCTCTAGTATGAATCTAAGGTTTTAATTGAACTGATTCATAGGATCGCAACAAGATAATTTCTATCAGAAAACTACTAGAATTTTTGCTTTATTTATTTACTAGTAAAACAAGAGTAAATCTGCATTACGCAAAAAAAAAAAAAAAAATCCAAAATAGGGAAGAGAAAAGTCAAGAAGCCTCTAATGACCAACATAAGGGAAAGAAAGAAAGACAGATGAGCCAACTTGAGATTTTTTGGCATTATCATCACAAAGAATAAGTTCTGGATTTTTCTTATTTCATATCTTCAAGGCAAATCGACCCAATCCAGTGGCTGATGAAGTTTTGAACCTTTTTTTTTCTAATATCCGTTGAAAATTTGTGTGTTTCTGCTTGAGCCGTACGAGATGAAATTTTCATATACGGTTCTCGGAGGGGGACTCGGGTTAGTTACCTATCTCAATAAAGTATATGATTGGTTTGAGGAACGTCTTGAGATTCAGGCAATTGCGGATGATATAACTAGTAAATATGTTCCTCCTCATGTCAACATATTTTATTGTTTAGGGGGAATTACACTTACTTGTTTTCTAGTACAAGTCGCTACCGGTTTTGCTATGACTTTTTACTACCGCCCAACCGTTACAGAGGCTTTTTCCTCGGTTCAATACATAATGACCGAGGCCAACTTTGGTTGGTTAATCCGATCAGTTCATCGATGGTCAGCAAGTATGATGGTTCTAATGATGATCCTGCACGTATTTCGTGTGTATCTCACAGGTGGATTTAAAAAACCCCGCGAATTAACTTGGGTGACAGGTGTGGTTTTGGGTGTATTGACTGCATCGTTTGGTGTAACTGGTTATTCTTTGCCTTGGGATCAAATTGGTTATTGGGCAGTCAAAATTGTGACAGGTGTACCTGAAGCGATTCCGGTAATAGGATCGCCTTTAGTGGAGTTATTACGTGGAAGTGCTAGTGTGGGCCAATCCACTTTGACTCGTTTTTATAGTTTACATACCTTTGTACTGCCTCTGCTTACTGCCGTATTTATGTTAATGCACTTTCCAATGATACGTAAGCAAGGTATTTCGGGTCCTTTATAGGGAAGCCATATCATAGAGAAAGATAATTCTAATTTTCATATATCATATCGGGTAGGTTGTGGTATTTCATTGCTACAAACATGGGTTATTGTAAAATAAGACATGTCATTTGGATACTTTTCTTCAACTCCGAAGTATTTTGATACAAATAGTTGAAGTTCATTTTATGAAAGAAAATAAGGCGGATTATGGGAGTGTGTGACTTGAATTATTGATTTGGCCATGCAGATAAAGAATTGGATCTGCCACATTAGAATTCACAACCAAAGGTGTCTCCGCATCCAATCAACACGTAAGTCCCCTATCTAGGAAGGATAGGCTGGTTCACTTGAGGAGAATATTTTCTATGATCATACCCCAACCATGTCAGCCATGAACAGGCTCCGTAAGATCCCATAGAGTAGAAATAGAATAAGTCATGTGACATGATCCAATTCTCTATTTATTACACTTACTTTTTTTATTATAGTATGGAAATGCATTCATTTTCTTTGCATCGATTGCGATCCGCAATACTATCGGAGTAAAAGAAGGTATCTAAAGAAGAACGTAGGCTAGACTTTTTGATTTTTTATTAGTAACAAGTAAATACTTTGTTTGGACGTAAGAAACTTGCGATATTGAGGGGATAAACACCAACTAATCAAGAGACATGAGACAATCCACAAAGCAATTGATCATGATCAAATTTGCAAGCCAACTTGGATATTGAGCATTTACCCATAAGAATAAGATTCTTTTCAATAAAATAAGTAGTTGTAGGTGCAACTTCGGAAAAGAGAATCTGATAAAGCTTTTCTTACCTAGAGTCATTGAGTCATTATATACCTTATTCTATTATGGATCTTCCACGGTCTTTTTTCTTTCATTCTTGCTCGAGCCGGATGATGAAAAATTCTCATGTCCGGTTCCTTTGGGGGATGGATCCTAAAGAATTCACCTATCCCAATAACAAAGAAACCTGACTTAAATGATCCTGTATTAAGAGCAAAATTAGCTAAAGGGATGGGACATAATTATTATGGGGAACCCGCCTGGCCCAACGATCTTTTATATATTTTTCCAGTAGTAATTCTAGGTACTATTGCATGTAATGTAGGTTTAGCGGTTCTCGAGCCGTCAATGATTGGTGAACCGGCGGATCCGTTTGCAACTCCTCTGGAAATATTACCCGAGTGGTACTTCTTTCCCGTCTTTCAAATACTCCGTACAGTACCCAATAAGTTATTGGGCGTTCTCTTAATGGTTTCTGTGCCAACGGGCTTATTGACAGTACCCTTTCTAGAGAATGTCAATAAATTCCAAAATCCATTTCGTCGCCCAGTAGCTACGACCGTTTTTTTAATCGGTACTGCAGTAGCTCTTTGGTTAGGTATTGGAGCAACATTACCCATTGAAAAATCCTTAACTTTAGGTCTTTTTTAGGGATTTTTCAGGTTGATTCATTCAACCGTGAAGTACCGTGCATAGGTATCTAGGAAATAGTTACTTCCAAGTGAATCTTCCCTAGATACCTAAAATCCATTTTATTATGATCCATTTCGCGAAAATAAAGATTGTGCCAAAGATGCAAAATTGTTTTCTTTTTTCTTTTTATTCTAACTCGAAAAAGAAGAAGAGGAAAAAATTGCAATGGATTTAAAACGAGAACTTATTCTTAGGTAAATCGATTGGGAGATGCTTCTCTAGAGTGTCCCATATCTGTTTTCCATCTTCCATACGAAAACTGTCAATTCTCATAAGATCTTCTTCAGTCTTACTCAAAAGGTCCAATAGTGTATGTATATTGGCCCTTTTGAGACAATTATACGTTCTAGAAGGCAATTCTAATTGATCAATAAAAATACAATTCAATGGAATTCCTTTTTTGTTTTTCTTTAGATTAGTTAATCTTTTTTGAAAGGTTAAAAGGGGTGGAGTAAACCTGTTTTTATTTTCTTCGAAACTAGTGCCCTCTTCCTCCGCGTGTAGAAAAGGAAGAAATAAATCAATCAAATTACGAGAAGCCTCATAAAGCGCTTCCTTAGGGGTTAAACTTCCATTCGTCCATATTTCTAGAAAAAGTATCTCGTGTTTTTCATTTCCATTCCCACAAGAAAAAATACTATAATTCACATTTCGAACAGGCATGGATACAGCATCTATGGGATAACTTCCATCTTGAGAGTTCTTTCTGAGTTCCGTGTGATATCCGCGATCTCTCTTGATCTGTAACTCAATACAGAAATCAATGGGCTCTGTCAAGTTAGCTATAGGTTGTGCCGTATCAACGATCTCTACGGAAGGTGGTAAGATGATATCTTGAGCAGTTATGTATCTAGGACCTTTGACGCAAATTGATGCGTCTCTAACTCCATAGAGATTACTTCTCAATACAATTTCTTTCAAATTTAGTAAAATTTCTTGTACGGATTCTTCAATACCAGCTATTGTAGAATATTCGTGTGGCACGCTCCCAAATTTTGCACGTGTGATACATGTTCCTTCTATTTCTCCAAGTAAAGCTCTTCGCAAGGCAATACCGACGGTATCCGCTTGACCTTTTCTAAGCGGGGACAAAATGAAACGACCATAATAAAGACGCTTACTATCTACTCTTGATTCAACACACTTCCACTGTAGTGTTTGAGTGGATCCTGCTACCTCCTCTCGAACCATAATAGACTAGTATTATTATTTGATCATTGAATCGTTTATTTCTCTTGAAAGCGTTTTAATTCTTTTACAGACGTCTTTTTTTAGGAGGTCGACATCCATTATGCGGCATAGGTGTTACATCGCGTATACAACTTAATCGTACACCACTTTTAGCAATGGCTCGTAATGCGGCATCTCTTCCACTACCAGCACCCTTTACCATAACTTCTGCTCGTTGCAAACCCACTGTACGAATAGCATCTACTGCTGTTCTTTGACCAGCATAGGGTGATGCTTTTCTTGAGCTTTTGAATCCACAAGTACCCGCGGAGGACCAGAAAACCACCCGACCTTGCGGGTCTGTAACAGTTATAATGGTATTGTTGAAACTAGCTTGAACATGAATAACTCCTTTTGTTATTCTACGTGCACTTTTCCGTAAACTAAAACGCGCATTCCTACGCAAACCAATACGCACTCTCCTACGTGAACCAATTTTTGGTATAGCTTTTGTCATATTTTATTATCTCATAAATATGAGTTAGAAATAACAAAAAGAAAAAAAGATACAAAGATATCCGTTTCAGGGTAAAATATATCCTTTACTTTAATTATTAATTATTTTATTTGGAATTTGGACGTTTCCGCGGGTACTTTTTTTACTTTTTAGAAAGTAAAGTTCTTTTTCGAAAGATTACCCCTGCCTTTGTTTATGCTTCGGATTGGAACAAATGACTCTAATTCGTCCACGCCTACGAATCAGTCGACATTTTGTACAAATTTTACGAACGGAAGCTCTTATTTTCATATTTCCTTATTCCTTTCTTAAACTATGAATCTAATCTTTGGGAAAAAATAAGTCTCTTCGCTTGAATTTTGGAACTTTGAATTTATTACCCTAGAAAAAAGAAAAACCTAATCCTTTGAATCTTTGGTATCCTTCAAATCTTCGGTATCCTTCGAGTCTTCGGTACGCTTCGAATCCTTATGGGGAAGTCTATAAATTATACGTCCTTTGCTTGAATCATAACGACTTACTTCAATTTTGACCCTATCCCCCATCAGTATTCGTATAGAACTAGACCGGATCTTTCCTGAAATATAGCCCAGGATGATGGTGTCATTCTCTAGGCGAACGCGGAACATTCCGTTGGGTAGGGCTTCCGTAACTAAACCCTCGAAAGTGACTTTTGCTTCTCTCGGTTTTTTTTTTTCTCTGCTATTTTTTTTTTCTGTCATATTTTTTTTCTCCTATTTTTCTATTTTGATTTTCAAATAAAAAAAAACGTTGTATTTTTATTTGAAAAATAGGAAGTTCGAGATAGAATTCGAGTACTATAGGAGGGGCTATTACCATATATAACATAAGACTTCTCCCCCAATTCTGTTTAGTCGAGCTTCTCGATCTGTCATTATACCTCGAGAAGTAGAAAGAATAGCAATTCCCATTCCGCCCAAAACTTTAGGAATTCCTTGATAGTTGGCATAAATTCGTAAGCCGGGTCGGCTGATACGCTTTAAAAAGGTTCTAGTTCTATATATTCCTTTTCTAGTCTTTCTCTTTTGATGTCGCAAAGTTGAAACCAAGAAATATCTGTTACTTTCCTGATGTTTCCGAACACTTTCAATAAAACCCTCTCGTAGAAGTATTTTAACAATGTTTTCGGTAATATTTGTAGATACTACTCGAACTGTTCCTTTTTTATTCATGTCCGCGTTTCTTATAGAGGTTAGTAAATCAGCAATAGTGTCCTTGCCCATAAGACTCTAATTCTAGGTTCCTCCTAATTTTTCTATAATCAACATGTTTTCTTTTTTTTTCTTTTACTTTTGGATTTTAAAGCATATACGTGAGACATAATCTACTAATTTTTTCTTTGATCTATATCTCGCCTACTAGTATTTATAATACTTCAGGAGCTAATGAAACTATTTTAGTAAAATTCAATTCTCTCAATTCCTCGGCGATCGCGCCAAAAACTCGAGTTCCTTTTGGATTTCCTTTTTGATCAATGATAACCGCTGCATTGTCATCATAGCGTATTATTATACCGTCTTCGCATTTGAACTCTTTACATGTACGTACAATTACAGCTCGAATTACTTCGGATCTTTCTAGAGGCATTTGGGGCACTGCGTCTTTGATTACAGCAACAATAACATCACCAATACGAGCATATCGCTGATTACTAGCAGCTCCTATGACTCGAATACACATCAATTTTCGAGCTCCACTGTTATCTGCTACATTTAAAAGGGTCTGAGGTTGAATCATATTATTTTGATTTCAATTTGTTATTTCTATGCAAAAGGATGAAAGAAATATTGTCTTTCCAGAAAAAAAAACCTGGTTTTTTTTATCTTCAATACTCCTTTTTTGGGATGCTATATCTCTAATCGAAGAAATTGACTTCGTATGGGCATTTTACTGGCAGCTATGGAGATAGCTGCTCTAGCTACAGTTTCAGATACTCCGCCCATTTCATAAAGTATTCGACCTGGTTTAACAACGGCTACCCAATATTCGGGGGATCCCTTTCCTGAGCCCATACGTGTTTCCGTGGGTCTTAGTGTAACCGGTTTGTCGGGAAATATACGTACCCATATTTTTCCACCACGACGTGCATATCGTGTCATTGCTCTTCGTCCTGCTTCTATCTGTCTCGACGTGATCCAAGCGGGTTCAAGTGCTTGCAGAGCATATCTACCAAAACAAATACGATTGCCTCGGCAGGATTTTCCCTTCATTCTTCCTCTATGTTGTTTACGAAATCTGGTTCTTTTGGGGTTATAGTCGATGGTTCTTTCTTAGTTCCATCTCTACTGCAAAACTGGACATGAGAGTTTCTTCTCATCCAGCTCCTCGCGAATGAAATGAGAAAGCGTGCAAATTTCTCTAATTCCATAATATTTTGGAATATTATGGATAGATGCACATTAATAGATAATAGAAAAAGTTAGGGTTTTTTTAATATTGAATTTGTTAAAATAGAAAAATATATAGTCAAGAAAGAAGATCTAGAATATATCTAGATGTGTGTGTCTATTTATCTATATTCTATATTTATAGATAATGTAATCTTTCTTAAAAAAAAATCTCCTTATTTCGACTCTTATTGAATCGCGGGAAAGTATTCTAATTCAATAAAGATTTCGCGGGCGAATATTTACTCTTTCCTGTCTTATTTGTTAATTTATAACCTTACCAAATAAGGCAATTTTTTTGGTTTGTTTCGCCATCCCACCCAATGAAGTCTTAGGATTCTTTTCAATAAAATCCTATGCAGTCATAGGTTCTGTCGTTCCCACTACTTCTCCTTTAATGGTTAGGTCTGAATCCCACAATGGAGCTTTCCAAAAATTTCTTTCCGAGTCAATTTTCTCAGTTTTATTAACCCGGGCCGCTCTTTATTTTATTATTGCTTAAAATTTCTATTTTTTGTTTCAAGTTACGATTTCGAATTCTCTGTTATTTTTATTATATTGATGCTTTATCACATTGCCTTTTATGATGTAACTCATAGACCATACATATTGGAATCCTATATCTTTCTTATTCTTCTTCCTTCTTTCTATCATCCCTCCTTTTATCCACATCCCTTTAGTTTTGCTTCACAACCTAGAATCCGTTTTCTTTTTTAGAGAAAAAATTGCAGTTGCTACAACTATATGATAGATCTACTCATTTATGATAGATGTATTTATTCATATAGTGACTGTTTCTTAGTTAGGATCTCGACAATACGAAGCAATAGGTTGGTTATTAGTTAATTTTCTATAATTACTAAGTTTTTTCTTTTTCTATTTATAGTAGGGTTCAGTCAATTTTTTTTGAATCTCCATTTTTGACTCTAAAGAAAAAACTAACGAGTCACACACTAAGCATAGCAATTATATTAAAAGATTTATCAATTTTCATTAAATCTTATAGAAAGAGGTAGAATTTCTTCTTTTTTTTCAGGGATTTCAGGAAAAATAAGGCTCTTGTCATTTTTTATTCTATCACTGAACAGAATGGGAAGACAAGGCTAGTTATTCTTCGTCTACGAATATCCAAATTTTTACACCTAATACTCCATAGATAGTTCGAATTGGATAGCAGCAATAATCAATTTTAGCGCGAATTGTTTGGAGGGGAAGTCTACCCTTTTTGATGCATTCGGCACGTGCAATTTCTTTCCCTGCGAGACGACCTGCAATTTTTACTTTTACCCCCCTTATATCTGCTTTTTTAGTTAATTCAATGGCTTTTTTCATTGCCTTTCGGAATGAAACTCTATTTTTTAATTGGAAAGCTATATATTCTGCAAGAATGTTAGGTTGTCTATAAGGTTCTTTAACTTTTTCAATAGCAATATTAAGTCTCTGGTTTACAGAATTAACTTCCTTTTGTAGATCTTTCTCTAATTCTTCGATTGCTCCTTTTTTCTTTAATAAATTGGGGAATCCAATATGGATTATGACGTGGATCGTATCGATTTCTTTTTGAATTTCTATACGTGTAATTACTTCAGAACTTGAGCCTGAGTCCATTTTTCTATTATGTGTAATTACTTCGGAACTTGAGTCTGATTCTATTTTTCTATTCGAGCCTTTTTTCCTATTCTTTTGTATATAGTTCTTGATACAATTCCGTATTTTTTTATCTTCCTGTAGACCTTCAGAATAATTTTTTGGTTGTGCGAACCAAAAGGAATGGTGATTTTGGGTTGTACCAAGTCTGAAACCGAGTGGATTTATTTTTTGTCCCATATTTTTCTATTCTATTTTTTTTTTACTGGGAATCGAAATCTAAGATGGATCTAAAGATTATTTAGATTTATTTACTATATTTAGTACAATTGTTATATGACACATGGTTTTTTTTATGGGACAACTACGTCCTCGAGCTCGAGGTCTTAATTTTTTCATGATAGTACTCCTACTGACTTCGGCTTTAGTGATGAATAAATTCGCTTTGTCGAAATCCCTATAATGAGTAGCATTTGCTGCTGCCGAATAAACCAACTTTAGGATGGGATAAGATGCTCGATAAGGCATGAGGTTCAGTATCATAACAGTTTCCTCGTAGTAACGCCAGCGAATCTCATCAAGAACTCTTTGTGCTTTGAAAACAGACATATGGATGCGTTTTTGTGCTTTGAAAACCCGTTCGAACTTAAGTAGACGATCGGTTGGAACTTTCCTTGCGAGTTTCCTTAGCCCACTCTTCTTCTTCTTTATCCTAGGGGTATACTTTACCAGTTTGAAACTTGTCATAAATAAGGTTATTCCCCGGGTTATTCCCCGCCTACCTTTGTTTTTTTTTATTTTGAATCTTTCTATTCTGAATTCAGTTAACGACGAGATTTAGTATCTTTTCTTGCACTTTCATAACTCGTGAAATGCCGAGTAGGCACGAATTCCCCCAATTTGCGACCTACCATAGGATTTGTTATGTAAATAGGTATATGTTCCTTTCCATTATGAATCGCGATTGTATGGCCAACCATTGCGGGTAGAATGCTAGATGTCCGGGACCACGTTACTATTGTTTCTTTCTCCTCCTTCATATTGACCTTTTCGATTTTTGCCAATAAATGATGAGCTACAAAAGGATTCGTTTTTTTTCGTGTCACAGCTGATTACTCCTTTTTTCCATTTTAAAGAGTGGCATTCTATGTCCAATATCTCGATCGAAGTATGGAGGTCAGAATAAATAGAATAATGATGAATGGAAAAAAGAGAAAAATCCTTTAGCTGGATAAGGGGCGGATGTAGCCAAGTGGATCAAGGCAGTGGATTGTGAATCCACCATGCGCGGGTTCAATTCCCGTCGTTCGCCCATCGCATTATTGCAAATTCCAAAAATGCAATTTTCCATATTCCTAGTTACGTATTTACTTACGGCGACGAAGAATAAAACTATCACTATATTTTTTCCTTTTCCTAGTTCTTCTTCCAAGCGCAGGATAACCCCAAGGGGTTGTGGGTTTTTTTCTACCAATGGGGGCTTTCCCTTCACCGCCCCCATGGGGGTGGTCCACAGGGTTCATAACTACCCCTCTTACTACGGGGCGTTTACCTAGCCAACACTTAGATCCGGCTCTACCCAAACTTTTTTGGTTCACCCCAACATTACCCACTTGTCCGACTGTTGCTAAGCAATTTTGGGATACCAAACGGACCTCCCCAGATGGTAATCTTAAAGTGGCCGATTTACCCTCTTTTGCAATCAGTTTCGCTACAGCACCTGCTGCTCTAGCTAATTGCCCACCCCTTCCACGTGTGATTTCTATGTTATGTATGGCCGTGCCTAAGGGCATATCGGTTGAAGTAGATTCTTCTTTTCTCTCAAAAAACCCCTTCCCAAACTGTACAAGCTTCTTCCAAAGCATACAGCTTTCTAGATGTATATGACGATCTCTAGACAGATGGATCTTATATGAATCGTATGATGAAGTACCACATGAGTGGATATATAGGAAAGGAATCCAAATCTGCCGAATCGCTCATGTTATGATCTTCTACATCCTAGGTCTCCGCGTTCCGTCATCTGGCTTATGTTCTTCATGTAGCATTCAGATCGAATGACTCTATGAAATTACGTCGATACTTCCACATATTATGGGTAACGTAGGAGACATCCCTATTTTCCCCGGGGGGTCTTAATTACCACTGCTTAGCTTTCAATTCGCCTCTGACCATCAAATTAAATGTGAATAACCCGTCCTCCTCTCTTTGAAACAAGGGGCGCTTCCGGTTCTGTGCGTGCTTCAAACAATTTTGTCTTCTCCATATTACCATATCTCTAGAGTCAATAATTTTCTATGAGGAACTACTGAACTCAATCACTTGCTGCCGTTACTCAACAGTTTTCTGTTGAGGTCTATCCCGTAGAGGTAGTCAAATTGGATCAGTGATCGATTTCTAGGTTTCGTCGTAAACCTAATTGGTTACTTCCAATTACGTAAATCAATAGTTCAAACCGCACTCAAAGGTAGGGCATTTCCCATTGATATAGGAACTTTTGTACCAGAAACAATAGTATCTCCAATTATAGCCCCTCTGGGATGTAAAATATATCTCTTCTCACCATCCCCATAGTGTATGAGACAAATGTATGCATTTCGATTAGGGTCGTATTCTATGGTTACGATTCTACCAGATATGTCTTTTTGATTCCGTCGAAAATCGATTTTACGGTATAGGCGCTTATGACCTCCCCCTCTATGCCTTGCGGTAATGATTCCTCTGGAATTACGACCTTTACCACAACGGTGCCGTCCATGGATCAAATTATTTCGTGGATTGGATTTCACTTGCCTGTCTACGGTTCCCTTGCGTGTGCTCGGGATAGGTGTTTTGTATAAATGTTTCGCCGTATTATTAAGTATTCTCCTTTAGTTTTTTTCTCTATCTAGAAGTGGAATAGAATAACCCGGTTGAAGGGTAATGATCATACGTCTGTAATGCATTGTATGTCCCAGAATAGGTCCCATTCTTCTACCCTTTCCGGGTAGTCGATGGCTATTCACAGCTACTACCTTAACACCAAAGAAGAGTTCGACCCAATGCTTTATTTCTGTCTTAGTGAATCCCGATTCGACATTAAAAGTATATTGATTCTTTCCCAATAAACGAAGACTTTTTTCTGTAAATACTGCGTATTTGATTCCATCCATAAATCGACTTTCCCTCCTATGCTCTGAGTTCCAGTATCGATAAGAATTCGAGTTCTTATTGTTCTTATGTTATGGTATGAATATACCATACCAATTCGTTATGTATGGATGATGGATGAGATTCCATGGATAGAGAGCCAGTTCCAATAGACTTATGGAACGTTCCCGTTCGCGTGCATCCAGCAGGAATTGAACCCGCAAATTTACCAATTATGAGTTGGGCGCTTTAACCATTCAGCCATGGATGCTTAACAGGGATCATCGTACATCGTAAATAACCAATTTTCATATAGAAAGACATATCATAGAAAAATGAAATCGAAAATATTCGGAGATGGCAAATATTCGGAGATGACTATGAAAACACCTCTCTGGATCCTCGAATTGAAAGAGAGATTGAGAGGGATCAAGAATCCTAATTCTCGCTATTTGGAATGGATCCAATTCTATTGAGTCTGACTCATAGTGATCATTTCTCTTTAGCAAAGAATGACCTTGGTTATCAAAGGATTGAACAACCGGGATCCATTTACTTATGATACCTAGTTGACATTGATAACAAGGATCTAATGAATTATGAGTTTAATAGATCCTCTTTAGCAGAAAGACGTATATTCCTTGCTCATTATCAGACAATCACTTATTCCCAAACCTCGTGTGGGGCTAATCGTTTTCATTTACCATCTCATGGAAAACCCTTTTCGTTCCGCTTAGCCCTATCGGGTATTTTAGTGATAGGTTCTATAGGAACTGGACGATCCTATTTGGTCAAATACCTAACGAAAAATTCCTATTTTCCTTTCATTAAGGTACGAGGGCTTCTTATTCCACAAGAACGAAAGCACCTTTTCATTCTTTCATATACTAGGGGTTTTTACTTGGAAAAGACAATGTTCCATACTAAAGGATTCGGGTCCATAACCACGAGTTCCAGTGCACTAGATCTTGTAGCACTTAGCAACGAGGCCCTATCCATTAGTATTCCACATAAGAAATCCATTATAGAAACTAATACAATTAGATTGGCTCTTCATAGACAAACTTGGGGTTTGCGAGCCAAGGTAAGACCGGCTCGGGATCATGGGACCCTTTTCTATCAGATAGGAGGGGCTCTTGTACAAAATAGACTTCTAAGTAATAACCCCATAGAATCTATCTATATAAAGATAAAGAGGCAATCGTGTCAGGAAGCGGGTTTTTCTTTGGCCAAAGGGTACTTCGAACTTGGAACGAGCATGAAGAGATTAACGAGACTTCTTTCTCTTTTGAGTTTTTATGGCGGACCGGTCGCGCAAGATCTTTGGTCTTCCCCCGGAACCGATGAAAAAAAGTGGGTCGCTTCTTATGGACTCGCTCAGAATGATTCTTCTCTATCTATAGTTCATGGCCTATTAGAAGTAGAAGGTGCTCTGGTGCAATCCTTACCGACAGAAAAAGATTGCAGTCAGGTTGATAATAATCGAGTGCCATTACTTCGTCGGTCCGAACCAAGGAATCCGTTAGAAATGTTTTGAAATGGATATTGTTCTCTCTTTGATCAGGGATTGCTATATGAAAAGAAGTGGAGTTTGAAAAAGGGAACGGAATGGTCAAACCGGAACTGCTAGAGGAACGAATTTTCAATAGCATAACTTGGGCTCCTAGAATATGGCGCCCTTGGGACAATCTATTTGATTGCAGGGTTTTGTTCCGAAGCAAAGATATCCGCGGAGGCCGGTTCGTTCGTCCTATTCTGATATTCAGGACCAAGAGGTACTGGATTCTCTTTCGGATAGGCCCTGAAAGGAGAAGAAAGGCTGAAATGCCAACGGACCTCTGTCTATTCTCTAATTCACCCGATCCGATAGTACCCGTTTTTGGAACGTCCAGTGCCAAAGTCACTGAATGGGTAAGTCACCAATCCAATCCCTTTGACAAATCGGGTGTCATATTAGATATCATATTCTATATATATAG